CACCCAATTGAGCGCGTCTAGCATATTTTTTCACAGTCGCAGGGTCATTATAACTGACTCCATTGAGTTCGCCACCGTAGAACTCAACAGTTACACCGACTTGTTCCACACTATACTTCGATTCTGCCCTTCGAAAAGGAACATCCGCTCGAACAATCCCGGCTCCATCTACCAAAACGACCGGAAAGGTTTCAAAAAAAGTGGGCATACGACGTACAAAAAGTTCACGACCTTCTTTATCTCTAAAGATAGGATGGCCTAACCATCCAACCGCTATTCCATCCCCGTTATCCATGGAACCCGCCCTGAATAATCCCCCCTTTGCCGGATTATTGCCGATGTAATCATAAAAGGCTAATTTTTCAGGAATTTTAGACCAAGCTTCTGATAAACTTTGATTTTCGGCTAACCCCGCACTAATTCTTCGATATATCTCTTGTTGGAAGTACCCCTGATCCCATTGATAACGAGTCGGTCCAAACAATTCGATGGGGGTAGTTGCTGAACCATACCACATCGTTCCGGCAACAACAAAAGCTGCAAAAAAGACAGCAGCAATACTACTGGAAAGGACCGTTTCAATATTACCCATGCGCAATCCTTTGTAGAGGCGTTGGGGCGGTCGGACGCTAAGATGGAATAGGCCTGCTAATATGCCCAATGTCCCAGCCGCAATATGATGCGAGGCTATTCCTCCCGGAACAAAAGGATCAAAACCTTCCACGCCCCACGCTGGATTTACAGATTGTACTTTTCCCGTTAGTCCATAAGGATCGGACACCCATATTCCCGGACCATACAAGCCTGTTACATGAAATGCACCAAAACCAAAGCAAGCCACCCCCGCGAGAAATAAATGAATTCCAAAGATCTTGGGCAAATCCAACGAAGGTTTTCCTGTACGTTCATCAGTAAATATTTCGAGATCCCAATACACCCAATGCCAGATAGCTGCTAAAAAGCACAAGCCAGAAAACACAATATGCGCTCCGGCCACACCTTCGTAACTCCAAATACCCGGAGATGTTATAGTCCCTCCTGTGATACCCCAGCCACCCCATGAATTGATTATTCCTAACCGGGTCATGAAGGGTATCACAAACATACCCTGGCGCCACATTGGATCAAGAACGGGGTCAGAAGGATCAAAAACTGCTAATTCATACAGAGCCATCGAACCGGCCCAACCAGCAACCAGAGCTGTATGCATTATATGAACAGCAAGCAAGCGGCCGGGATCATTCAATACGATAGTATGAACACGATACCAAGGTAAACCCATGAAAATACCCCTTTATCAAAGAAAAAAGACACTACGCAACTTTATTGCATTGGACACGACTCTACTCTGCCGATGTTACGTCCCCCTCTCCTCGGGGGATTAGTTCAGAACAAGGGTTCAGAATTTGTTTGATTCTATTAGGAATAATGGAACAATTTCGTTCGTAGGAAAAAAGAGAAGCAGATTTATTCTATACTCGATAAGTACCAATACGCAATGGGACGCTTGCTGCCTTTTCTATGAACGAATGTGCACATACTTGTTCATGATTACAGGGGCGCCTAGTTCTAAGAATTTATCTTATGCATTCTGTCTTTCTTTAGGCATTTTTGATAAAGGACACTATTCTAAAAACAAGAAAACCCTTATTACGTTTTCACACCTAAAGTACACTTTTTTGTTAGTTTTTCGTTCATTTAATGCCCGTTGGTGTTCCAAAACTACCTTATGATATGCCTGAAGACGAGGAAGCCACTTGGGTTGACTTATAGTGCGACTTGTCAGATCTATTGGGTCATATGGGCTTTCCCCCTTCTCTCCCCGATCAAGAGATCCTCTATTTCGCCCAAAAAAGATTAGTTGGATCGTCAACTATTTGGAGCGTGAAGTGCAATTAGATCCTTTTTTAAGGGGATTCAAATTACTATATATTATTATAATTTATGGCTGGCTCGGTTGGACGAAGAAATTGAAATATCCAGACTTCGTTTAAAAAAACCAATTGGTAATATATCTACCCTTACTCCTTATATCATAAAGGGATTCCTCTTTCTAAAGAAATCTTATTTGGAAATAGAAGTGATCTTCAACTGTTCTCTTAATCAATCGAGTAATATGTATAAAGACCTCAAACATTTGCCGGACTGTACGAATTGAGAAAAAAAGTGGTAATGGGAGTATTTGTCCTATATGTACAAATAGAAAGCGGGCGGATCTTTACCCGGAGTAGAGTATAAACCTAAAAAGAGTAAGGTGAAAGAGGCCTATTTTGGAACAAGAAAATGACATCGTGATTTGGATTGGATCTCGCTGAAAGAATACATCAATGAAAAGTTAATTCGATCCGTTTAATGAATTCTTTTTTCTAAGGAAAGGAATCAAAACTCATCTTTATTGAAAAATCGAAGAAAAATTAGAAGTCCGAAAGAGCATGCTCTGAAATCCGAACGGGGATAGGAATATAGACATTGATTTTTTCGCCAATTTTTTGAACCGTATGCGCCAAAAGGTGCCTGTACGGTTCCTACGGAATATCATTTTACCCGCCAAAAGGTGCCTGTACGTTTTCTACGGAATACAATTTTACCTCAATCAACCGACTTTATCGAGAAAGAGCACTTTTTTTATTCAACAACCTTAGTCTCGAGACGGCGAATCAAATTGTCGGTCTTATGATATTTCTCAATATCGACGATTGTACCCAAGAGCAATTTTTATTTATAAACTCTAAGGGTGGGGGAGTACTGAATGGGCTAGCTGTTCAGAATGCAATACATTTTGTGCTCCCAGATGTACATACACTATGTCTGGGATTAGCCGCTTCAATGGCATCCTTTGTCCTGGCCGGAGGCTCACAGACTAAACGTATAGCATTCCCTAACGCTTGGCGCCAATGAGGTTTTATTTGAAAGAAAAAAGAAGACTATGCCTTCGCCATCTGAAAAATGAATATCCATATGAAATATGAATTAAAAAGTAATAATAGCATGGCACTTTGAATTCGATATACAAAAGTTTTTTCTTTTTTTTCAAAGCATTAGATTTTTTATCGAGAGAGTAGTATGAGATAAAAGGTATTTCCGACGTGTTCTTATCTATCGGCAATCCAGTTGAGCGGCACAAACTTTTTTTTACACCGTCGGTCTCTTAACAATATTTAGGTTCTGAACTAGTGAAAAAAAAGATTCTTTTTTCCTTAGTTTATTTAATCAAATAAAAAGCAACTTTGGGATTGCTTAATCAGAGACAAAAAATAAATATATAAAGCAACGGAGCCATCATAGTAGTTTTTAACTCCCACGAAAGGAAGGGTGGTAATTTGATCATTTCCCGATCGGGGTCGCATAGATTCTATTTTTCTCTTTCTTTGAGGTAGGGTAAGAATCAATTTGATTATAGAGCCGTATGCAATGCATAGAAATTTGCCTGTACGGTTGTTCAATTCTATCTTTTTTCTTGCTATTCTTTTCTCTTTCTTTTCTCTTCCCGTCATCATGTGCAATAGAAAAACCTTTTATTTTGTTAGATCATCCGGGTAATGATCCACCAACCTGCTAGTGCTTTTTTTCGAGGCTACCCGGACGATGTACTCCTGGACGTAGATCTGGTGCTAAAACTACGTGAAGAGATCACAAACTTTTTTGTACAAAGATCGCACAAACCGTTCTGGCTTGTCTTCGAAGACATGGAAAGAGATGTTTTTCTGTCACCAGAAGAGGCCAAAGCTTATGGAATTGTTGATTCTGTAGGGCTTGAAGGGCTTGAAGAGCTTGCAGGGCTTGAAGAGTTTGAAGTGCTTGAAGAGCTGAAATGATCCTAGCCTGTATTTCACGCAAATCCCTAATTTGTTGAACTTACCTTTACTGAATTGACTCGAAGTCATCCGGTTAGGATGGATCTAAACCATCCCATTATATATATCATTCAACATGCCAACTATTAAACAACTTATTAGAAATACAAGACAGCCAATCAGAAATGTCACAAAAACGCCCGCTCTTAAGAGATGCCCTCAACGTCGAGGAACGTGTACTAGGTTGTATGTGCGACTCGTTCAGATCATGAGCTAGAACAAAGGAAAGCGAACAATTTTCCCGTATCAAAGATCAGTACCGGTGAATAGGATAGAATAAAAAAATGAACTCCATTTCCTATCTAAAAAAAGAAAATGGCTCATCTGCCTTTCATTGTGTATGAAATTTATGGTTTCCCTTGGTGTAAATTCAATGCACCTCAATTTAAGAATTCTCCATTGGTAGCAAATGCTTATCCATTAAGCGGAGGAAATCTTGGTTTCAATTGCAAAGATTAGGCCGCCCTCTTGCAAGAACGGACGAACAGGGTCAGCTATCCAGCCAACCCTCATAATTAAATACCGTTACTGTATAGGTAGATCTCGTTGTGAAAGACCTAGTTACTGGCTAATTCATGGGTAGAGCCAAAGAATGGGAACTATACAAGTTCCCAATAGCATTAATTAAATGAAGTTAAAGGCTCCGGTGTATAGAGAAGACCTCACCGTTTAAGAAGGAACCATAGAAACGATGGAATCCACTATTTCTTTAGAATTTATAGTTGTTAGTATCTTTTTAATACCTAGTCGAATCCAATTTCGAATTTTGAGGTGAAATAAATGTCTAGAAAAAATAAAAAATCGTGGTCGGGAAGGTTAGAGTAGCCAAAGCCATTGGAATTTTTAGTTTATACATTGGAAAAACGCAGTTGGTTATTATTAAACTAGGAAGGGGAAAAAGAATAACTGCAAGAACGGAAATCAATTAGTTATTCGGACAAGTTTGATTTATGCATATTCAATGACCAGAACTAGACGGGGATATATAGCTCGGAGACGTAGAAGAAAAGCCCATTCATTGGTCTCAAGCTTTCGGAGAGGTCTTTTAAAGACGCAACAAGACATAAGAGCTTTGGCTTCGTCTCATCGGGATAGGGATGGGCAAAAAAGAAATTTTCGTCGTTTGTGGATCACTCGAATCAATTCAGTAATTCGTGGCGGATGGGTATATTATACCTATAGTAGATTAATCCATGATCTATACAAGAGACAGTTTCTTCTTAATCGTAAAATACTTGCCCAAATTGCTATCGCAAATAAAAACTATCTTTATCTAATTTCCAATGAGAGTATAAAAAAGGGAAATTGGAAGGAATCCGCCGGAGTAATTTAAACGGAGTTCCCCGGAGAATGAACTCCGGGAAAGTAGAGTAAAAATGAATCAAAAAAGAAATAGGACTCAACACTCTCAATCAAAAATTTGGGGTTTGACTTCTGAATCCGATTGTTGATTTGTTTTTCTCTTACGAAACGAGAAGCAAATCCGGTCCGGATTGTCGGATTTTTGAACAAAGCATCAATCCGCGTTTGAGTTCGAGTGTGAATTTTCATTCAAGTGAAGAAAGAGTAAGCCTATTTTTTGTCTCTTGCGATCGCCTTCTATTTTTTTTGTCTCTCACCGTCGACTTCTATTTCTTTCCGTCTGACTTATATTTCTTTCCATCTGACTTATATTTCTTTCTGGCTCTCGCGGTCGCCTTCTTTCTTTTCAGTTTCTCATTAGTAATTTCAAGTTTCTCATTAGAAATAAAAGGTAAGGAAGATAAAATACGAGCTTGTTTTATAGCAAGAGTCATTAATCGTTGTTGTTTCAAGGTCAATTTATTTACTCGTCTAGATAATATTTTTCCTTGTTCACTAATAAATCGACCAATTAAACTCATGTTTCTATAATCAATTCGATCCCCCGGTTGGATCGGGGGCAAACGCCTACGAAAAGATCGCTTGGATTTAAGCAAAGGTCGCTTGGATTTAAGCAAAGGTCGCTTGGATTTAAGAAAAGGTCGCTTGGATTTAAGAAAAGGTCGCTTGGATTTATCCATGGTTTGTTTAATTTATTCCTTTAAACCGAAAATCCTATTTCGGTTGGATCTAGAAAATGAATTAGAATACAGAAAAATCGGATTTTCTTTCTTTCTATTCAAATTATCTTTAGAGATAATTAGAATAGCATTTTCCCCCTCCTGGGGAGAGTGCAAGTGCTCGATTCGCGCTATTTCGTTATCTCCCCGTGAATCGTATATTTGTAACAATATGGACAGAATTTTCTCAATTCCAATCGATTAGGCGTATTGTGCCGATTCTTTTGAGTCATATATCTGGAAATGCCTTTTGATGCCTTATTAACACTCTTTCGAACACAAGTAGTACATTCTAAAATAACCGTTATTCGGATATCCTTACCCTTGGCCATGAACCTCCTTTGGATTTTTTATTTAGTCAACGCGTTTCCTAATGAAGAAGAAAGGAAAAATAGAAGTTACTAACTTGAAATCACATTCTGAAAAATTTTGCTGCAATCAATATAGTCAACTAAGATCCAACGATTTCGAAACGATATTTCAAATCACAGTACAAGATTTCGTTTAAGTATCTTGGATAATACTCGTCCCTCGACCCACATTTTATATTCTACTTCCAGTCTTCTATTATTCTATTAGTCGGATTTGCACCCGAATCCCACAGCCGTTGAATCCACTTTTCTTCTTTCTCTTTCCTCCCTTATTTTCAAAATTAGAACAAAATAGAGAAAAGAGAAATAGAGAAAAGAAAAATCGAGGGGGAGACTTGATTAGTGACAGATATTTCTTGATTAGTGACAGATATTTCATTGTAGCTCTACTCTTCGTTATTCCTTCCCACGTCACTAACTAGAATGAAAAAAAGGGGAATGTCAACGCATCCGGGAAAAAACGATTAATCTCTATCAATAGACCTGCTAAAGACGCGAACCATAGAGCACTTAGTACCGGTGCCACGGAAAGATATGTTTTTAGATCTCGCATTGAAAACCCCCTTCATTTTATTGTAATACCTAATGATAATACATATATGATCAGATGCATATGTAGGTAAAGACCACTTTGAATTGTACTAGAATTGTCTGCGGAATTCCTAATTCAAATTGACATGTACAATGATCCTGTAAATATGTCTCTGAAAACATAAGAGAAAAACGTCCTTTTCGTCTCGAGCATTCCCCAAAAATAGTTCTTGAATTTTCCGACAGAGTCCCTTCCCTTTTTCAAATGTATAAAAGTTTTTTTATGAATCAGAATTCATATTCTATGGTAAATGAGACCAAAAGGACGAAATGGACAGATCAATTCTATATATATATATAGAATCGATAGACGAAAAAACAATGTGGAAAACAAGACAGAAATTATCTACAATGACACTGCCGACTAATTGGATGGAGGGATGTAGCGCAGCTTGGTAGCGCGTTTGTTTTGGGTACAAAATGTCACAGGTTCAAATCCTGTCATCCCTACCTATAACTGCTCTCTAGAGCCGTAACAGTGGATTCGGTGAAAGCGAGTCGAATTGGACAGATATAATCTTTCATTCTTATGATCCTATTATCGTCTATCCATGATGTATTGAGCTTACAAAAAGAATCCAACCCTTTTCGTTCCAGTCTTTT